TTCTTAGTCGCAGGGTCCGGGGAAAGAATAGGAAAGGTGATTTCACTATATTTCTGACCAGGAACAGGCCCTATCACAAGAATATTTTTTTTAGTGGGACGATAGCTCTGAAAAGACAGATTGCCCATCTTTTCTTTAATCTCGGGAGAAATACGATCGGGGGGGGCTAATTCAAACCCTTCGGGTAAAATAAGAACAGCCCCCACATTCAAACCGCCCTTTTTACCATTCGCAAGAACTTGTTTCAGTTGCATATCATAAGGAATTCGAACAACTGCTTCAAATACAGTATCAGGAAGTACCGCTTGTGGAACCTCGATATCCACGGGCTTATTAGCTAAATGGCAGTTGGCACAGACAATACGGCCGGTTGCTTCTCGTGGATTTTCATAACCCTGCTGTGCAAAAATGGGATATGCATTTGAAACGGGTGCCCAAGTTATTATATATATCATGAGTGATACGGAAATAGATCGAGTAATCTCTTCCTTTATCGAAGAAAAGGTATTTCTAGTTTGCATGGTCCAATCATTGAGCCCAAAAATTTCTACAATAAAATTAGGTAGGTCCCTAGTATAGTTCCCTATCCATGATTCTGCTATTTACTGAAATAATGTTACTCGAATATAGGAGGCATCCTTCTGCATGGGTAGAAGGAATAAGTACAATTTTGAATGTTTTACTTATGTACAAAGAAGTAACAAACATTCGATTTTTCAGTCATTCATTGAATGATAAATCACTACAAGTGACGGAGATACACGATTTAAATAACGGAAGATCCAATATTTAAAAATTGTGTCAAGAATGACTGGAAAAGTGGAAACAAGACCGGATATAATTTGATCGTTATGAGAAAATCCAAAATCTTTGTAGACAGAACCAATCATTAGTTCCCAACCATGGGGCGAATGGAATCCTATACATAAATCAGTTAATAAAAGAATAGAAAAAGCTTTTATTGTGTCGCTTAAGTTATATAGGAACTCTTGAACCCAAGAGTTAAGAATAACAAGTTCTTCATTACCAAGAATAGAATAACCACTTAGAATAACGAAACAGATTATATTTGTCGAGAAGTGCAAAATCGTATGGATACGATCCTCATTGTGCATCTTGATCAATTGGATCGTTTCTTTGTAGATTCCGATACGAAGCTTTTGTAGATGTGTTTCTGGGTATTCCTTTAGCATTTCGTCCAAGAGAAAGAGTTCCTCTAATTCGATAACTTTTTTTATAATACTCTTTTCTTGAATATCATTCAAAAAAATTTCGGATTGACCAGTATTCCACCAATTAGTAACCCAAGATTCTAGGCTTTTTTTAAATGAAAGAGAGATCCACCAGGGCAAAAATACTATAGATGCAAGATATAGAAGGGGAATGAATGCTTTCTTTTTTGCCATTTTTTCGTCTTTGATTTTTTAATGAACTCACTTCATTCGTTAACTCTATACACTACTAATATTTATATCAAACATAAGTTCTATTACAAGTCATATGGATAGTATTATGAATCCATTCCCTGTTTTTTAGTTTTTGATTTGTGATTCATTAGTTAATCCTTGAATTTCGAAATAATACAGGAAGAAAATAAAAAGAATCCACTTTTGTTACTGTGGAGTTGATTTACATACGCATAAAAATTTCGGACAAAGACAGTTTTCTGGCTGTTCCGTATACGTCTGCTTTGGCTCAAATGAGCATTCTGAAGAAATTCCAGTTAAGTTATACTATTACTATGGTCTAGAAAAAAGACTATTCTTTAATTTGAGTTTTATCCCTCTTGCTACGAACTAAGAAAGCATTCATTCTGAACTTTATTTTTCAAAAAACTTCAATTGGTACACGCAAGAAATAGGCCAATTCGGCAGCCTTTTGCTCAATTTCTCGTGGGGTCAGATTCTGATCGGTACGAGTCAAGGGAATGGCCCCTTGGCCTCTGATTTCCATATAAAGGACACGACGTGCATAAATACCCTCTTTAACTTCTATTCTGATGGACTGAATGTCTTTCATAAGGAATCGGAGGAAGATTCGACGATTTTTTCCAGGAAACCCCCAACGAAAAATACACACTATTCCTTCTTTTCTATCGAATCGATCATAACCGCTACCTACACTCCACAAAATTGTGCACCACAAATAGGAGCTAATAAAGAGACCTGCGATCCCATAGAAAGACATCACGATCCCCTGTGGAAAAAAAATTATTTGCTGAGACGGAAATAAAGATATCAAATCCCTACCAAGATAACTGGAAGTTCCAACCAAAAAAAACCCTAATGAACCTAAAAAAAGGATAAAGGCCCAGCAGAAATTGCTGATTTTTCGAGATCCTCTTATAAATTCTATCCATATACGTTCTGATCGCCAACTCATACTAAATCTCGTTGCATTTTATTGGAATTGATAGAATAACAAAAATCGATTTTACTTTTTTTGTTTCCGAAGTAACTCTAATCAACTAGCACTATTTTGATGTGAACCTTTACTTTAGGAGTAATTCATCGAATTACTTAGATCTAAAATAATAACATCACCTTTATATGATTCCCTATAGATACCTACATCCATATCGATATATTGACTTTACATCTCAAACATTCGTCGCTTGATCTGTTATATATTTTCTATTTTGAAATACGTATAATTCATTTCCTCAGATATCATGTTTACGCATGTATAATCGCTTATGTTTGGAGTAAGCCACATGTTAGACTCTAGTCTACTAAATAGATAGCTGTGTTATCGTCAAAGTCGAAGTTTTGAAAAAAAAAAATAGACGGCACTAGCATATTTAAAAAATCTTGTTTTTTTGAACATGAAGAGATAAAGAAGCCATTGCAATTGCCGGAAATACTAGGCCCACTAAAGGCACAAAAATAGAGGGTAAGGTGGTGAGAGTTGTCATAGAATGGATACCTCGACTTAATATTTGTACCTGTTATTTATTGTTATATTAATTGTTATATTAATATTTTTACCTGTTATTTATTGATTGTTATAAAAGGTATCTTATAATTATACTAATTCATATATAATTATACTAAGTAATATCTACGTGAGTATATATAGAAAAGGAATGAGGAATGTCGAATTAAATTTACTCATCTTTCGACATGAAATATATGTATCATAATAGACTTTTGTATTATTTTATTTATTATCTTGTCTTATCATTTTTTTTATTAAAATTTAATAAAGATTTTCTTACAAATTCCCAAAAAGTTCGTTATAATCCGATCCAACAACAGGGATTCTTAGTAAAACTAGAGATCCTCTAGAGATGTAGAAAGATGCAAGACTCTATGCCGCTATTTGCTATAGTTGAATTATATATACACATGTAATGTAAGAAGGGGAGCATGAAATGCATTTTATTCCCCTTGCCAAATTTTGCGGAAGAAATAATTCGCTCTTTTATTTTGTTTGATAGGGGTTTCCTAATTACTAATCAGGAATATCGGTAAAAAAAATTTCTCCGCATGATTCTTTCTACAATTTTATCTTATGTTACCAAAGAAAAATCCATTCTTCGAATTTTTACTTTTATTCCTATAAACTAAATAACTACTTGTTCGTCACAAATAAAATAATGAATTTTTGAAGTTTTAAGTAAGGCTTTACTTGATTGAATTTTGATTCGAGGGAACGAAAGCGTGGAGCTGAAATAACTCACTCAAAACACCTTTTAAAGGATTACGTGGTACGATTAGATCGAATAAGCCCTTATGGAATAAATATTCAGCCGCCTGTGAACCCTCAGGGACTGTCTTATTCAATGTTTGTTCAATTACTCTTTTACCCGCAAATGCGATGTAGGCATTGGGTTCGGCAATAATGATATCCCCCAACATACCAAAACTAGCTGTCACCCCACCAGTAGTAGGAGATGTAAGGATTGCTACATAGAATAATTTTTTATTTGATTGATAATCATATAAAGCGGAAGATATTTTGGCCATTTGCATCAAGCTCAAACTTCCTTCTTGCATGCGTGCTCCTCCAGAAGCACACACTAAAATAAGAGGTAAAAATTGATTGGTAGCATACTCGATCAAACGGGTGATTTTCTCGCCTACTACGGATCCCATACTACCCCCCATAAACTGAAAATCCATAACCCCAATTGCTACGGGAATACCGTTTAATTTACCTGTGCCTGTTTGAATAGCCTCAGTTAATCCTGTCTTTCTTTGATAAGAATCAATACGATCTTTATAAGGTTCCTCTTCCGAATGAAATTCAATGGGATCCAAAGAGACCATGTCTTCATCCATAGGGTCCCAAGTACCTGGATCAATCGAGAGTTCGATTCTATCTGAACTACTCATTTTCAAATGGTATCCACATTGTTCACAAATATTCATTTTTGATTTCAAAAATTTCTTATAATTTAATCCATAACAATTTTCGCATTGAACCCACAAATGCCTGTATTTTTGAGTTACATCTAGATCATTAGAACTTTCTGTTCTAGTTAAATCACTTCCATCCGTGCTAGTTCTTATACTGGAACTCTCACTTTCACTACTATTTCCACCTTCACCACAAATGTAACTATAAATGTAACTGTCACTGTAATTGTGACTACCACTTAAAATGTAACTATCAATACAGATTTGAGCCCGAAGATAACTGTCAATGCAACTATTAATGTGATTATTCCAACTATATTTAGTATCATACATGTAACGATCATAGTGGGAATCATCACTCTTAGATACATGATTTTGATAAGTAGAGTTCCGAAAACTATAAAAAGAACTTTCTAGTTCACTTACAAAAGAAGGATCATTGTCAATCTCAAAAATTAGATTTTCAATATCCAAATATATGGAATAACTGCTGCTATTACTATCCCTAACTAAAAAAGTGTCATCAGATACGAAATTCCGAATGCCGACTAAATCATCAACAGTACTGTAACTAGAATTGTCACTATCACTATGACTAGGAATGTTGTTATTCATATTATTTATAATTGATCCTTCACT